ACGTCCACCTTTCATTTTAAGGAGAGGGTTCAAAAACATATTTATTCTGAGTCAGAAGGAGAAATGCACTGGAGTACTGATGGCTATCATACGCCCGAATATCCATATAGTAATGTTCATCTATTACCAAAAACAAGTCATTTATGGATATTAGCAGGAGGTCTATGCAGATCCAATTCCAATATAGTGTCTTTTTCACTCCACAAGGATCAAGATCAAATGAATGCTAATTCTTTTTCTCTCAAAGATATCTTTGATCTCTCACTGACTAATGATCAAGTAAGACATAAATTGTTGGATACTTTTGGTAAAAAAGATAGGGAAAGTCTTGACTATTCAAAACCTTATCGAATCATATCTAACGGTCATTGGAATCTCATAGAGCCTTCTACTTATATTCGTCAAGAGAATTCTTTGGCGAAAAAGCGAAGAAATAGATTTGTGATTCCCTTACAATATGATCAAGAACAAGAAAAGAAACTAATACCCTGTTTTGGTATTTCGATTAAAATACCTATAAATGGTATTTTACGTAGAAATAGTATTCTTGCTTATTTTGATGATCCGCGATACAGAAGAAGCAGTTCGGGAATTACTAAATATGGGATTGTCGAAGTAGATTCAATCGTAAAAAAAGAAAATTTGATTGAGTATCGAGGAGCAAAAGATTTTAGTCCGAAATACCAAACGCAAATGAAAGTAGATCAATTTTTTTTCATTCCCGAGGAAATACATATCTTACCCGGATCTTCGCCCATAATGGTCCGGAACAATAGTATCATTGGAGTAGATACACGACTTGTTTTAAATATAAATACAAGAAGTCGAGTAGGTGGATTAGTCCGAGTGGAGAGAAAAAAGAAAAGTATAGAACTGAAAATATTTTCTGGAGATATTCATTTTTCTGGAGAGGTGGATAAAATATCTAGGCACAGTGGCATTTTGATACCACCAGGAATCAGAAAAAAAGATTCTAAAGGATCAAAAAAATTTAAAAATTGGATCTATGTCCAACGCATTACACCTACCAAAAAAAAGTCTTTTGTTTTGGTTCGGCCCGTAGTCACATATGAAATAGCTGATGGGATAAATTTAGCAACACTTTTCTCTCAGGATCTCTTGCAGGAAAAGAATAATGTCCAACTTCGAATTGTCAATTATATACTTTATGAAAATGGCAAGTCAATTCGAGGAATTTCTCACACAAGTATTCAATTAGTTCGGGCTTGCTTAGTATTGACTTGGGACCAAGAAAAAAAGAGTTCTATAGAAGAAAAGGTTAATGCTTCTTTTGTTGAAATAAGGACAAATGATCTGCTTTGTTATTTCATCCGAATTGAGTTAGTAAAGTCCACTCTTTCGTATACCGAAAAAAGGTATGATACGGCAGTTTCAGGATTGATTTCCAATAATGAATTAGATCGTATCCATAGAAAAAATCCTTTTGATTCCAAGGCGAAGATTCAATTATTTCCCCAACATCAGGGAACTCTTGGTACGTTGTTAAATCGAAATAAGGAATGCCAATCTTTCCTAATTTTGTCATCATCCAATTGTTCTCGAATTGGCCCCTTCAATACTTCGAGATATAATAATGCGACAAAAGAATTGGATTCCATGACTCCAATTAGGTATTTGTTGGGTCCTTTAGGTACTATTGTGCCTAGAATAGTAAATTATCGTTCATCTTACTATTTAAGAACTTATAATCAAGTCTTTTTAAAGAAATCTTTTTTGCTTGAAAATTTTCAACAGACTTTCCAAGTGCTTCAAGTACTTCCATTTCAATACTGTTTCCTAGATGAAAATAGTAAGATTTATAATCCCGATCCTTGCAGTAACATCATTTGGAATTCATTCCATTTGAATTGGTGTTTTCTCTATCACGATTCTTGTGAAGAGGCATGGAAAATAATTAGCCTTGGACAATTCCTTTGTGAAAATGTATATCTATTGAAATATGGATCACGCATAAAAAAATCTGGTCAAATTTTCATTGTTCATGTTGATTCTCTAGTTATAAGATCAGCTAAGCCCTATTTGGTCACTCCAGGAGCAACTGTCCATGGTCATTATGGGGAAACCTTTTATGAAGGAGATACATTAATTACATTTATATATGAAAAATCGAGATCTGGTGACATAACGCAAGGTCTTCCAAAAGTAGAACAAATCTTAGAAGTTCGTTCAATTGATTCAATATCGATGAACCTCGAAAGAAGAATTGAAGGTTGGGACGAACGTATCCGAAGGATTCTTGGGATCCCCTGGGGATTCTTGATTGGAGCTGAACTAACCATAGCCCAAAGTCGTATCTCTTTGGTTAATAAGATACAAAAGGTTTATCGATCCCAGGGGGTACAGATCCATAATAGACATCTAGAGATTATTGTACGTCAAGTAACATCAAGAGTTTTGGTTTCAGAAGATGGAATGTCTAATGTTTTTTTACCTGGGGAATTTATTGGATTGTTGCGAGCAGAACGAGCAGGGCGCGTTTTGGACGAATCAATCTGTTATCGGGCAATCTTATTGGGAATAACGAAGTCATCTCTTAATACTCAAAGTTTCATATCCGAAGCAAGTTTTCAAGAAACTGCTCGAGTTTTAGCAAAAGCTGCTCTACGAGGTCGTATTGATTGGTTGAAAGGTCTGAAAGAGAACGTTGTTCTGGGGGGGATTATACCGGTTGGTACCGGATTCAACAAATTAGTACATCGTTCAAAGCAAGACAAAAACATTCATTTGAAAATCAAAAGGAAGAATCTATTTGAGTTGGAAATGAGCGATATTTTGCTACACCATAGAGAATTATTTTGTTCTTGTGCCCCAAAAACTTTCCATGAGACATCAGACCAATCTTTTACGTAATGTATCCTAACAAGAGGTTTCTTCTTTTTACTTTCACTCTCTGGTCCGATTATGGATTTCATAATCAATGAAATAAAAAAGAAAGAATGAAATTCATGATTTGGGTCGTAGATCAATGATCAATCCTGGTAGAAGGTTCCGTCGGAACAATTTTTTATTTCATAAGGTACTGAATCTCTTTGAAAAAAAAAAAGAAAAAGATAAAGTGTGGTAAAATGGGAAGACGATATTGGAACATCAATTTGGAAGAAATGATGGAAGCAGGAATTCATTTTGGTCATGTTACTAATAAATGGAATCCTAGAATGGCTCCTTACATCTCGGCAAAGCGTAAAGGTATTCATATTACAAATCTTACTATAACTGCTCGTTTTTTATCAGAAGCCTGCGATTTAGTTTATGATGCAGCAAGTAGGGGAAAAAGATTCTTAATCGTTGGCACCAAAAATAAAGCAGCAGATTTAGTAGCATCAGCAGCAATAAAGGCTCGATGTCATTATGTTAATAAAAAATGGCTTGGTGGTATGTTAACGAATTGGTCTACTACAGAAACAAGACTTCAGAAGTTCAGGGACTTAAGAGCAGAACAAAAGATGGGGAAATTCAATCGTCTCCCTAAAGGAGATGCAGCAATGTTGAAGAGAAAGTTATCTACTTTGCAAACATATCTTGGCGGGATCAAATATATGACGGGATTGCCCGATATTGTAATTATCGTGGATCAGCAAGAAGAATATACGGTTCTTCGAGAATGTGTCATTTTGGGTATTCCGACGATTTGTTTAATCGATACAAATTGTGATCCAGATCTTGCAGATATTTCTATTCCGGCCAACGATGATGCTATAGCTTCGATTCGATTGATTCTTACCAAATTAGTATCTGCAATTTGTGAGGGCCATTCTAGTTATATAAAAAATGGTTGATTATCTTATCATTACTCTTAAGAAGAAGAAAGAAGAAGATTAGTTTGTTTTTGGTGAACTCTCTTTAATTGTTACTCTTTTGGTTTGCATCTTTTGGAGTTTGAACTATGTTTTGACTATCAAATAATATTTAAAAGAAAAGATAAAAATGATTGGTATTTTTTTTATGTGATTTCTCGGTATCCGAAATATACGATTCATAACTTAAAATCATGAATGAATATAGGTGAATTGAGAAAGAGATGGTTGAATAAAAATAATTACTTTTTTGAAGTTTGATTTCTGTTAGAGGACAATATGAATGTTATACCATGTTCCATTAAAACACTCAAAGGGTTATACGATATATCAGGTGTAGAAGTAGGCCAACATTTCTATTGGCAAATAGGAGGTTTACAAATTCATGCCCAAGTACTTATCACTTCTTGGGTTGTAATTGCTATCTTATTAGGTTCAGTCATCATAGCTGTTCGGAATCCGCAAACCATTCCGACCAACGGTCAGAATTTCTTCGAATATATCCTTGAATTTATTCAAGACTTGAGCAAAACTCAGATTGGAGAGGAGTATGGTCCTTGGGTTCCTTTTATAGGAACGATGTTCCTATTTATTTTTGTTTCTAACTGGTCAGGTGCTCTTTTACCTTGGAAAATCATAAAATTACCTCATGGGGAGTTAGCTGCGCCCACGAATGATATAAATACTACTGTTGCTTTAGCTTTACCCACGTCAGTGGCATATTTCTATGCGGGTCTTAGGAAAAAAGGATTGGGATATTTCGGGAAATATATTCAACCAACTCCAATACTTTTACCAATTAATATTCTAGAAGATTTCACAAAACCTTTATCTCTTAGTTTTCGACTTTTCGGGAATATATTGGCTGATGAATTAGTGGTTGTTGTTCTTGTTTCTTTAGTGCCTTCAGTAGTTCCTATACCTGTCATGTTTCTTGGATTATTTACAAGTGGTATTCAAGCTCTTATTTTTGCAACTTTGGCTGCGGCTTATATAGGTGAATCCATGGAGGGTCATCATTGACTCACTTTCAAAATAGTCTTTTTTTTTTAATTTTTGAAGCTTATCTCAATTCAAGCAATGCGGGGGTTCGGGATTCAATATAATCCACTGGGTTGGAGATCATGTATATGTAATACCTATGAGTATCAATCCTTGTGTATGTTTTGAAGAATGGTTTCAGAATACAATTTAATAGAATAAAAAAGAATAAAAAGTGCAGGTGATTTACGTTATGGAAGAAAAAATATTTACTAGTTAAATGGTAATTACCCCTATCTCTTTTTTTTTTCTAGCCCACTGCATTTAGATGGATTCCCATATAAGTCCTTTTTCTATTTTGTCTTTGATTGTGAATTGAATGAAAGAGAAAAAATAGAAGAATTTATAAACAAGGAAACACAATGACTAAAACCGTATACATATTTATTTACATAAGGTAGAAAGGAAAAACGGTCTATCGAAGTAGTTCTGACAATTCAGTAATATTCTAAATTCCATTTGGAACTTTTAGCTACTTCTACCCGATATATTTTAGTGAAAAAGATCAAAAAATAAAAAAGAAGTGTAGTAAGGTAATATAAGAAAAGTAGAAGTATAAAAAAAAATAGATTAAGTACTAATTCATTGGTTGGTTGTATCATTAACCATTTCTTTTTTTGGTGCGAGGAACTTACCATGAATCCACTTATTTCTGCTGCTTCCGTTATTGCTGCTGGATTGGCTGTAGGGCTTGCTTCTATCGGACCTGGGGTTGGTCAAGGTACTGCTGCGGGCCAAGCCGTAGAAGGTATTGCGAGACAACCAGAAGCAGAGGGTAAAATACGAGGTACTTTATTGCTTAGTCTGGCTTTTATGGAAGCTTTAACAATTTATGGACTGGTCGTGGCATTAGCTCTTTTATTTGCAAATCCTTTTGTTTAATGTTTAAATTCATCGTAGAATAAAAATGTAAAAAAAAAAAGAAGAAAAAAAGCATAACCATAACTAATAAATTTGATAATTCTCAAATTCCATTAATAATAATAAGCGGAGTGATACAAAAAGAACTCTGTTCTTTGTTAGTCCTATCTATAAGGGGAGAGCATATGAAAAATATAACCAATTCTTTTTTTTCCGTGGGGAACTGGCCATCCGCTGGGAGTTTCGAGTTTAATACCGATATTTTAGCAACAAATCCAATAAATCTAAGCGTAGTGCTGGGTGTATTGATTTTCTTTGGAAAGGGAGTGTGTGCGAGTTGTGTATTTCAAGAATAGGTTGGATTTAACCGGCTGCACTTTCTTTATATTTATGTATTCTTTTTTATATTTCTATAGTATAAATAGGAACAAAAGGTGCACAATCTCGACGAATTACTTCGGAATTGGATTTTATTCAGAAATCATATGTAAGAACCATAGCATTTCGTGACTAATTGGTAAATGAACTTTGATTCTCTTCTCTATCAACCAATAATGTTGAGGTCTTTTACATGGTTAAAGATAAATTGTTTGAAGTCCAGGCACAGCATAGCATGGTACTCTTTCTACCACTACGTTAGTACCAAAAGTACCAAAAAGGTTGAAAAATAAGAAAAAGAAAAAAGGAATAATTAGGAATTTATCCGATGTAGGACACTCATATGGATAAAATTCTTTGAACCATTAACTGGAAAGATGGGTCCCCCTTTTTTATCCACTGCCGAATCGACGACCTATGTATTGTATTTGTATAAAATATTTGTATAAAAAAGAGAATTTTTTGGATGAAAAAGATCGAAATCTCATTTTATTCTAATAATAATGAGAATGAAATAATGAAGTTCATAATTCTATTCAATTCTCTTTCTATTCTATTAGGATTTTGATTTAATTTATTATAGCATATAAAGAAGAAAGAATTTTATTCTTTCTTCTTTAAAATCTTTTTCTTTTTGGAAAGATAGTTGTAAATAAAGAACAAATAAAGAAACAACTTTGCTGACAATTTTTTCTTTTTTGTCTGGTCTGAAGAGTCCTCCTAAGATTCTGATGTTAGATCAGTTTCGATATCTTTGAATAAGAACAGAAAAGAGAGGATAGGCTCATTCCGTTCAAAGATAAGGGAATGCCCATTAATCAAAGAAAAGATAAAAGAAACAATTGAGCGTGAGAGCCAAATGAATTGAAAGATTCATGTTTGGTTCGGGAAGAGATATGATAGTTGTGAAATGAATGGAAAGATAATCTACTTTCATTAAATGATTTATTAGATAAGCGAAAACAGAGAATCTTGAGTACTATTCGAAATTCAGAAGAATTACGTAGAGGAGCCATTGAACAGCTCGAAAGAGCTCGGGTTAGATTACGGAAAGTGGAAATTGAAGCAGATGAGTATCGAACGAATGGATACTATGAGATAGAACGAGAAAAAGTAAATTTGATTAATGCTACTTGCAATAGTTTGGAACGATTAGAAAATTACAAAAATGAAACTCTTTTTTTTGAAAAACAAAGAGCAATTAATCAGGTCCGACAACAAGTTTTGCAACAAGCCTTACAACGAGCTCTAGGAACTTTGAATAGTTGTTTGAATAGCGAATTACATTTTCGTACCATCAGTGCTAATATTGATATCCTCGGGTCCATGGAAGAAATAACTGATTAGCCTTTTTACTCTAGTTTAGAGTTTAGGTATTATTTTTTCCCTTTCCTTCCGAAAAAGA